ATTTTTTTCTTATTTTCTTAGTAGTCTTTTCTTATTTTCTTAGTAGTCTTATAGTAGTCTTAGATTTTGCATTTTGATGAGCCTCGTTTTGAGGAATTCATGGAATAATCCATTTTCATGGAATAATGAATTAAGGAAGAAAGGATATGAGTCTACCGCTTACAAGAAAAGATCTCATGATAGTCAATATGGGCCCTCAACACCCATCAATGCATGGTGTTCTTCGACTGATCGTTACTCTCGATGGTGAAGATGTTATTGATTGTGAACCCATATTAGGCTATTTACACAGAGGAATGGAAAAAATCGCGGAAAACCGAACTATTATACAATACTTACCTTATGTAACACGGTGGGATTATTTAGCTACTATGTTTACGGAAGCAATAACGGTAAATGCACCAGAATTCTTAGAGAATATTCAAATACCCCAAAGAGCCAGCTATATTAGGGTAATTATGTTAGAATTGAGCCGTATAGCTTCTCACTTGTTATGGCTTGGTCCTTTTATGGCGGATCTCGGGGCACAGACTCCTTTTTTCTATAAAGGGGGAGAAGCGAGATATAAATAAAGATGGTAGAGGAGGGTAGGAAGGGGGAGGGGATAGGATAGTTATTTAGACAAGATACTCATAAATTCCTTAAGTTAAGAAAGAAAAAAGAATAAAAACACGGATACATAACATAAAAAAAAGAATAAATAAGACGAGATTCGTCCTCCTCCTACATATTTAATTTCTTCTCCTATACAAAAACTAACAAGACCCACCCCATTGGTAATTCCATCAATGATACCCTTATCGAAAAACTCCGTTAGTTCGGTTAATCCTCTTATACCAAGGGTAAAGACTCTAGTATAGAAAATATCTATATAACCACGATTATATGACCAACTGTATATCTTTTTTTTTACTTGATCGAAAAAGAACTTTTTCGGGCTTTCCCTGTAAAAGGAATTTATTAAATCCAAATTCTGAAAAAAAGAATAAGCAGATCCATATAAGATATATGCTATGAATAAACCGAAGATAGCTAGACTTACAGAAGAAATAGCATTAGTAATAAATTCATATGAATTTATAGAAGAATTAGAACTTTCCTCAGTAAAGTTTATTGAGGGAGTTAACCACTTTGATAATAAGGTTAACTCCGCTATTCCATTATCCATTGCTCCATTATCAAAAGAGATTCCGATAAATCCAATGAATAAAGTAAAAAGCAGTAATATAAGAAGAGGAAATAACATAGTATTTCCCGTTTCATGCGGATAGGCAAAAGTGTTTTTAGCCCCAAAGGACATACTAAAGCATCCTATCCTATTTCTTGTATTACCTTGAATTTTTGGTATATTTTGTGAAAAAAAAGAAACTCCATTCTTTGGTGTTGATAAAATGAAATCCCTATTAACTCCTTTGGGTATCTTTTTTCCCCATAAGGATATTGAATACAAGGAACAACCCACTTTAGTGGTACTGTAATTTTGAAAATGAACGCGCAAATACCCATCAAATGTAAGTAAATATATCCGAAACATATAAAAGGCAGTTAATCCTGCAGTAAAGGAGGCTATTATTCCAAAAAAGGGCGAATACAACCAACTATTACTAAGAATCTCATCTTTGGACCAAAAGCAAGCAAGAGGTGGAATACCACAAAGAGAAAGTGTACCCCATAAAAAAGTAGTTCTTGTAATTGGAATGTATTTTCTTAAACCGCCCATAAGAACCATATTCTGACTTTTATCTGGTGAATATCCAACAAGAGGTTCCATTGAATGAATAACGGATCCGGATCCCAAGAATAATAAAGCTTTTGAATAAGCATGAGTGATCAAATGAAATAAAGCAGCTTGATAAGAACCTATACCTAGAGCTAACATCATATAACCCAATTGAGACATTGTAGAATAGGCTAAGCTTCTTTTAATATCTCTTTGAGCAAGAGCTAAAGTAGCTCCTAAAAAGAGTGTTATTGTACCTACTAAAGAAATTAAAGTCATTATCAAAGGTAGAGATATGAAAAGAGGAAAAAGCCGAGCTAGAAGAAAAATCCCGGCAGCAACCATCGTTGCTGCGTGTATAAGAGCCGAAATGGGTGTGGGTCCTTCCATAGCATCTGGTAACCATACGTGAAGAGGGAATTGTGCGGATTTCGCAACTGCACCAAGGAATAATAAAAAAGCACACAAAGTAGTAAGTAAAAAGTTAATTCCATTATTAGGAATCCAGTTATTAGCTATTTTGAACAAATCCCTAAACTCTAAACTACCTGTTATCCAAAAAAAACCTAAAATTCCTAATAATAAACCAAAATCGCCTACACGATTAGTTACAAAAGCTTTTTGACAAGCACTCGCGGCGATCGGTCGTGTAAACCAAAAGCCTATCAATAAATAGGAACACATTCCCACGAGTTCCCAAAAGAAATAAATTTGTATCAAATTAGAGCTAGTAACCAATCCCAACATAGAAGTAGTGAAAAAACTTATATAAATAAAAAATCTCAAATATCCTTCATCGTGAGACATATAACCATCACTATAAATAAGAACCAGGATTCCTACAGTAGTAATTAGTATTAACATAATAGAAGTAAGCGGGTCAATCAAGTATCCAAATTCTAAGGAAAAATCATTATTGACGGTCCAAGACCATAGATATTGATAGATAGAACTTCCATTTATTTGTTGAATAGACAGTTGAATTGAAAATACCATAGCTATACTTAAGAATAAAACACTAGGAAAAGCCCATATGCGACGAAGATTTTTTGTTGCTGTCGGAATAAAAAAAAGGCCAAACCCCATTGACATAATAACTGGAAGTGGGAGAAGAGGGATTACCCATGCATATTGATATGTATGTTCCATAAGAAAATAAATTGAAATTTTTACTTGAAATTTTTCTATAAAATAAAAAAGTTTCCGATTCACCAAACTAATTCTTATCTCTTTCTGAAGGAATAAATAAAAAGAATAAGCAAAAATGAAGAATAGGTTTAATTGGTTAAATTAGAAAAGTTAATCAAATAACTTCGTTACCTAGTTATTACCTAAATAAGGATATTTATTAAAATAAAAAAAAAGTTACATTTTTTTTATTTCTATTAATTTTGATATTTCTTTAAAACAAAGATGAACCAGTTCTCTTGTTTCGTAACTGATTAATTGAATTCCAATAATAAAGAAAACCCATGTTTATAAGAAATTATAAAATAGTCGTTACTTCAATATAGAACGGAAATCCTAATGACTATAATTACCTAAGTTTTAGAATGCCTTATTTAAGAGACTCAGTATTTTTTGTTTTGATTGGAATTCCATTATGGAATACCCTTCTGAACTTATATTAACTATTTGAATTTTTCCTTCTTTTTATCCGCCGGTCTTATATAGGGGATAGACTTCCATACCATATATCTATATATGGAGTATACTTGATATATAAATATTTATAAATAGATTTAAATGGGAAACCCTTCTATATATTCTATCCTTTCTATATATTCTATATTATTAAAACAAAGTATAAAATATATTATATACGGAAAAAAGTGGAAATTCTTGTCTAATCCGGATAAGACAAGAATTTAAGGAAAAAATAATTCAGAATTTCAGTATCTTTCAATATTTAAGTATAAATACCAAGAAAAAGAAGAAAGAAGGATTTATTTGCGGCAATAGATGTCTTTCACATACAACTAGAAAAAAATAATTTCCTTTTTGAATGGCAGTTCCAAAAAAACGTACTTCACTGTCAAAAAAGCGTATTCGTAAAAATATTTGGAAGAAAAAAACTTATTTTTCCATAGTACACGCTTATTCTTTAGCAAAATCAAAATCATTTTCCAGCGGCAATGAGTATCCAAAACCAAAGGGTTTTTCTGAGCAACAAACAAATAATAAGGTTTTGGAATAATCTGAATTGACCTATCAAAAAATAATTCCAATTATTTAATCTGAATAATTTGGATTAATTAATTAATGTACTTTTTTTTTTTTCGAATTACTCAACACAATATTATTAGAACAAACCCCTCTTATATCTGCTATATGGTCTGATATCTGCTATATGGTCTGATATCTGCTATATGGAATAAAAGTTTTGGTATACTGTGTGCTAAGTATTTATTCTTGATCAATAAACTTTTCATATTTCATAATAGAATTCTCATAATAAAGAGAATTCTATTATGAAAAGTGGATTATTCTTGCAATAGGACTTACCACTTCTATCTATTTTCTCCAAAAGCATTGGTTTAAGGTTAGTAAATCCTATTAATAAGAGCATAAAGACTTTCATTCTATAAAATGGAAAAAATCCAAAAAGCTTTTTCTATTTATCTATTTTAATGAAATAATTTCTAAAATTTAAAGGAGAAACTAATTAGAAAAAAAATTAGTTCTATATTGCAACTTATAAAAGAGGAGTTCCAACTCTTTCAAGCAGTGTTTCCATTAGGCAAAGCAAGATTTTATTGTAAAAAAAAATAGCAACAATACAATACTACTAAACGAAGTATATTTTAATGAAGACTCGAATGTTCCTAAATTTTATGGACTTTCCCAATCTCGACGATTCGCGAGATAATAGCTATTATTCTTTTAAGTTACCTGTTATATTTGAAGTTAGCCGCCATGGTGAAATTGGTAGACACGCTGCTCTTAGGAAGCAGTGCTCAAGCATCTCGGTTCGAATCCGAGTGGCGGCATTCTCGAAAAAGAATACAATAGATTAGAAAATGGATTCAATTCGAAATTTACAATTTTGTAATGAGACCTTCCCCTTATGCTATTTGCAACTTTAGAACATATATTAAATCATATCTCCTTCTCAACCATTTCCATTGTGATTACAATTCATTTGATAACCTTATTAGTTCGTGAACTTGGGGGATTACGTGATTCGTCAGAAAAAGGAATGATAGTTACTTTTTTCTCTATAACAGGATTCCTAGTTTCTCGCTGGGCTTCTTCGGGACATTTTCCATTAAGTAATTTATATGAGTCATTGATCTTCCTTTCATGGGCTCTGTATATTCTTCATACCATTCCTAAGATACAGAACTCTAAAAATGATTTAAGCACAATAACTACACCAAGTACTATTCTAACGCAAGGCTTTGCCACATCAGGTCTTTTAACTGAAATGCATCAATCCACAATACTAGTACCTGCTCTCCAATCTCAGTGGTTAATGATGCATGTCAGTATGATGTTACTAAGCTATGCAACTCTTTTGTGCGGATCCTTATTATCTGCCGCTATTCTAATCATTAGATTTCGAAATAATTTAAATTTCTTTTCTAAAAATAAAAAAAATGTTTTAAATAAAACATTTTTCTTTAGTTATTTCTATGCAAAAAGAAGTGCTTTAAAAAGCACCTATGTTCCTTCATTCCCAAATTATTACAAATATCAATTAACGGAGCGTTTGGATTCTTGGAGTTATCGTGTCATTAGTCTAGGATTTACCCTTTTAACCATAGGTATTCTTTGTGGAGCAGTATGGGCTAATGAGGCATGGGGATCCTATTGGAATTGGGATCCTAAGGAAACTTGGGCATTTATTACTTGGACCATATTTGCAATTTATTTACATAGTAGAACAAATCAAAATTGGAAGGGTACGAATTCTGCACTTGTAGCTTCAATAGGATTTCTTATAATTTGGATCTGCTATTTTGGTATCAATCTATTAGGAATAGGTTTACATAGTTATGGTTCGTTTATATTAACACCTAAATGATTACAAAAAAGTAAAAACCTTCATTTCATGAAGGTTTTTACTTTTTTGTTTTATTTGATATTTGAGAACCCCTTGAACGCCTTGCCTTCTTAAAGGGTTCTCAAAAATTCAAGATAGATCTAATTAGATTTCTGTATTAATAGAGCGGACTTTTTACCTTCTTCTGCATTAATAGAGCAGAGTAGTAAAAAAACCTATTTAGGATAATAATTGGATAAGAGAGCCTCCACCCTGTCAACGGATAGGGAGAGAACAAAATCTGGATAAATACCAATTCCTATTACTGGTAAAAAGATACAGATTAAAATAAAGAGTTCTCGTGGTCCAGAATCCATAAAATTTTCGTTTGGAACATTAAATAGCTTGTATCCATAAAACATCTGGCGTAACATAGATAATAAATAAATAGGAGTTAATATCATTCCTATTGCCATTACAAAAGTAATTAGCATTTTTGGCATTAACAGAAATTTTGGACTAGTAATTAGGCCAAAAAAGACTACTAATTCTGCGACAAAACCGCTCATTCCTGGTAAGGCAAGAGAAGCCATTGAAAAGCTACTAAACATAGTAAAAATTTTTGGCATTGGGATAGATATTCCGCCGAGTTCTTCGAGATAAACAAGACGCATTCTATCAGAAGCCGTTCCTGCCAAGAAAAAAAGTGTAGCACCAATAAATCCATGAGATAATATTTGTAAAAGAGCCCCATTGAGTCCAATGTTGGTTATGGAACCAATTCCTATAATTATGAAACCCATGTGAGATACAGAGGAATAGGCTATTCTTTTTTTGAAATTTCGTTGACCAAGAGAAGTTGAAGCTGCATAGATTATTTGGATCGCTCCTATTATTACTAACCAGGGCGAAAATAGATAATGAGCATGAGGTAACAATTCCATGTTGATCCGAATCAATCCATACGCTCCCATCTTTAATAAGATTCCCGCTAAAAGCATACATGTACTATAATGCGCTTCCCCATGGGTATCCGGTAACCACGTATGTAGGGGTATAATCGGCAATTTAACAGCATAAGCAATAAGGAAGCCAAAATATAAAAGTATTTCCAAAGTAGCAGGGTATGATTGATTAATTAATCTTTCCAAATCTAATCCTGGTTCGTTGGAACCATATAAGCCCATACCCAGAACTCCGATTAAGAAAAAGATGGAACCACCTGCAGTATACAAAATAAACTTTGTAGCTGAATATAGACGCCTCTTTCCCCCCCACATGGATAAAAGTAAGTAAACAGGAATTAATTCTAACTCCCACATGATAAAAAAAAGTAAAAGGTCTCGCGAAGAAAATAATCCTATTTGACCGCTATACATTGCAAGCATCAGGAAATAGAATAATCGCGAATTCCGGGTAACTGGCCAAGCTGCTAAAGTCGCTAAAGTAGTGATAAATCCTGTCAATAAAATAGATCCTAATGAAAGTCCATCGATTCCCAATCTCCAGTGGAAATCGAAGATATCTATCCATTTATAATCCTCCTTTAATTGGATTAAAGGATCTTCCAGTTGGAAATGATAACAGAATGCATAAGTCATTAGAAGGAATTCTAATAAACAAATAGATATAGTATACCACCTAACGATTTTGTTTCCCCTATGAGGTAAAAAGAAAATTAATGAACCTGCAAATATCGGCAAAACTACAAGTATTGTTAACCAAGGAAAATAACTCATGATAAAGTGATAAAGACAAGATACGTTTTGACCAGAAAAGCCCGTGCTCGATTATTTCGAGCACAGGCTTCTTCGGTAAAGAGGAATCAGACGATTCGAATGCAGTTTTTTGTAACGTATCAATAAGATAAAGCCATGCTACGGGTTGTTTCAGGGCCTAAATAAACCCGTACACTTAAAAAATCTGTCGGGCAAGCAGATTCGCATCTCTTACAACCCACACAATCCTCGGTTCTCGGCGCGGAAGCAATTTGCTTGGCTTTACATCCATCCCAAGGTATCATTTCTAATACATCTGTTGGACAAGCTCGTACACATTGAGTGCATCCTATACATGTATCGTAAATTTTTACGGAATGTGACATTGGATCTATAAATTTTTCTTTTCAACATAAAATTATTCGATCTGGTAAAAATGAAATTAGTATTATATGAGTAATATGTATTGTAGACACCAGACGAAGCAATGGTTTATCCAAACTTCAAAAATAATAATCTATTTTTTAATCCGTTTGTGAGAAAGCGTGAAAAAAAAGAGCCAAGAGACTTTAATTTTGGACTTCAACAATAAGAATTATACTAATTGTACATATGAATTTGAATTAGCCAATAAATTGGCTATCCTCTTTTCAATATAAATTATTGCAATATTCAAATTGTAATATCAATGAATTAAAAAAATTCCTTTAAGTGAAATAAAGAATACTATGCAATAACCTACTTAAAGAAAACGTATATTCTCAAATAATACTAAGAAAATAATATTGATTTCTATTCATCTTAATATTCAATATTATTATATGCGCGTCTTTGTTTAGAGGATGGATTTTATGTCTAATTATTAAAATAAAAAGTCCAATTATTCCATAGTCTAATTATTCAATAAATTAGATTGATTGATACGAGTTGATTTCCTATTACGATGGATCGAAGAAAGAATGGATAGTCCAATAGCGGCCTCAGCAGCCGCAAGGGCTATCACAAAAATTGCGAAAATGTCTCCTTTTAATTGGCGACTATCAAATAGATCAGAAAATGTTACGAGATTTAGATTAATTGAATTTAGTATAAGTTCAAGACATATTAGAGCTCTAACCATGTTTCGGCTTGTGATCAATCCATAGATACCAATCGAAAATAAATAGACACTCAAAAAAAGTACAAGCTCAAACATCATTAATTAACTCCTTATCAATCTCGATTCATTTCAATATTCAATCTGAGGAAAAGAATTGAATCGATTCAATTAATTACAATAGAACAATTACACAACAAAAGAGAAAAGAAAGAAGGTATTTGTTGGCGGTAGGTGGTTTTTACTAAATCAAAATTGTGATTCTTTAGTTATTTATTTTAGATTTGCAATTCTTAGAATTTTTATTCTTTCTAAGTTTTCTTATTGCCGAGCCATAGTAATTGCACCTATTAAAGAAACTAGAAGAATTATGGAAATGAGTTCAAACGGAAGATAAAAATCGGTTGCTAAATGAATCCCGATTTGTTGAACATTATTTATGAGACCCTGTTCTACTATTTGGTTTGATTTTGTAGTCCAAATAATTCCATACCATGATGTATCTAGGATAGTGGTCATTAGTGAAAAAACAATAGTTAAACAAATGATTGAAGTGAACCCATCTCCAATAGTCCAATAATTCTTATCTTTAGACCATTCTGAGCCATTTACGAACATTACAGCGAATATGATCAAGACATTTATGGCTCCCACATAAATAAGAAGTTGTGCCACAGCTACAAAATAGGAATTTAATAAAAAATAGAATAAGGATATACAAACAAGAACTAATCCCAGCGAAAAGGCAGAATAAATGGGGTTGGTAAGTAATACTACTCCTAGACCTCCTAGTAGAAGAACAAATCCCCCAAATAGCATAAGAATCTCATGTATTGGTCCAGGTAAATCCATTATGGATAAAAAGAAATTAAAATAGTATAAAATTTTTCATGAACTGACTAAAATTAAAGGATTCAAGGAAGGAAGAAGGGATTAGGATATTTTTATAACAAAAATACAAAATATGAGTTTAGTAATCAGTAATCGTTCTTGAATTCGAAGATCCATCTTCGTCTATTTTACTTTCAGTCGAATTCCTAATTGTTTGAATTGTGTAATCTTCCATTATGGAGATTGGTAACCGACTTAAAGCAATTTGATTGTAATTCAATTCATGACGATCATAAGTAGAAAGTTCATATTCTTCAGTCATTGATAAACAGTTTGTCGGACAGTACTCAACACAATTGCCACAAAATATACAAACTCCGAAATCAATACTATAATTAAGCAATTGTTTCCTTTTAATATCCTTTTCAAATCTCCAATCTACGATTGGTAGATCTATCGGGCATACCCGAACACATACTTCACAAGCAATACATTTATCAAATTCAAAGTGGATTCGCCCCCGGAAACGCTCCGGTGTAATTGATTTTTCATAAGGGTAATGAATCGTTATAGGTAAACGATTTGTGTGGGATAAGGTAGTTATGAAACTTTGACCAATATACCTTGTAGCACGTATTGTTTGTTGACCATAACTCATGAACCCAGTTACCATAGGGAACATATTCATTCTAAATATCTATGAAAAAGATATGTTTCTTTCTCTTGTTTGAGAGAGCCTTTGTGTTGAAAATATTCTTACTGGTATTGTATTATCTTATTTATAGTGAAACAAGTTGGGAAGAGGTTGTTAATAAGAGATTGCCCAAGGAAATAGGTAAAAGAAATTTCCATCCAAGATTTAATAACTGATCCATTCTCATCCTGGGTAAAGTCCATCTTATTGTGATAGAAATGAAGAGAAATAAATAAGCTTTAGTTAATGTAATAAAGATACCCATTGTTATTTCCAAAATTCCAACTACGTTATTCATTTGGAAAAAATCAAAAAAGGATATATAGGGAATAGATAAATTCCACCCGCCTAAGTAGAGAACTGTTACAAATAAAGAGGAAACTAATAAATTTAGGTAAGAAACAAGATAAAATAAAGCATATTTTATACCGGAATATTCGGTTTGATAACCTGCTACTAATTCCTCCTCTGCTTCTGGTAAATCAAAAGGTAATCTTTCACATTCTGCCAAAGAAGAAATTAGAAAAACCATAAAACCTATAGGCTGGCGCCAAATATTCCATCCAAAAAAACCATATTTAGACTGTGCTTCAACTATATCAACTGTACTTGAACTGTTAGATAATCATAGTCGATGATAATATCACAGTTCCCACCGCTATTCCAAAACCGTACATGAAACCTTAGCTTCATACGGCTTCTCTATGATCAGAAAAAAGAGAGGACTGTTTCGTTTCGTTATTAGCCCCCGGGGCGTAGATAGAATTAGGTAAAATAAAATATATTGGAAAGTCCTAAATTAGACCAAAGGAATTCTGTCTGCTAGAATAAGAAAAAGCGCTTCCGAATTGATCTCATCCTTTATAATAGAATACAATTTTTTCTTTGTTCAGTAATAACTTAATCTTGAAATAAAACACTTGTTATAGGAATTAAATTAATAAATGAAAAGATTGGGGCATTAGTTTATGAGGAATTCTGTATGAATATGTATAGAGGAAGGACATAATTCACATTTTTTTGTTTGTATTGCATTCCATATCCTTTCTCCTACTCTTCTTTCCCCGGGTATGGGTGGGGGGTATTTAAAAAGAAAAAAAGGGGATAAAGGGTTAATTCGTTCTGTATAGCTATTTCCTTAACAAGTGAATAGGAACATACTCTGGATCGGAATCTGAAGAAAGTACTACTTGATAATTTCCACTAATTTCAAGTCCTTATTATGATTCCTTTTATGGGGAAAAATCTCTAATGTCTTAGATTCCCCATTACTAATCCTTTATGTACTTTTGTGTTCCTAACCCTTCACTAACTTTTGATGGATTCTTCTTATGATTAGAAGTTTTAGTAATAACTAGAACTATTCTAGTAATGGAATTCCATATCGCGAATCCTTTATTCTTGCCCGCTTCAAGATATGATGACTAATTAAAAAAATCAACCTTGGGATAAAGAGTTTATACTTCTTATATTTACTTCAACTTTTTCTTGTACGTAGGAAATGAGATTTTTTCTTTTTACTACAAATTTATAAGTTGTTTTATTTCACTCATATAGCTATCTAGTTTAACTTATCAACTCGAATACAGAATAAGAAAAGGAAGATAAATAGTTAATGGATTTTAGAGGAAAAAGATCCTATTTTAACGAATCACACGTAGAGATATTGCTAGCACACAAAAAGTTAATGGTATTTCATAACTAATGGATTGAGCAGCAGCTCGTAGACCGCCTAAAAAAGAATATTTATTATTTGAGCTATATCCTGCCATAAGAAGACCAATAGGAGTAATACTTGAAATGGCAATCCATAAAAAAACACCAATACTAAGATCGGCTAAAACAAAATGATATCCCAAAGGGATAACTAAAAAACTTAATAAAATTGATATGACTGCTATAGAGGGTCCAATGCTAAATAAAGGAATATCTCCTCGGGATGGTAGGATATCTTCTTTAAAAAGTAGCTTAGTCCCATCTGCTATAGCTTGAAGCAGTCCTAGGGGGCCAGCATATTCAGGACCAATACGTTGTTGTATCGATGCAGATATTTCTCTTTCTAACCACACAATTACGAGTACCTCTATTGTGATTCCCAAAAGGAGGCTCAAAATGGGCAGAATCGATATGAGTCCATAGACTTCTTTTAATAATTCCGATTTCGAAAAAGAATTGATAGTTTCTACTTCTACCCTATCTATTATCATTTCAACGGTCAACTTCCCCCATAATGATATCTATACTACCTAATATCGTCATGATATCAGCCAATTTCATTTTTTTAACTAGCTGAGGAAGAATTTGTAAATTAATAAAACCAGGTGGACGAATTTTCCATCTCCAGGGGAAAAGGCTATCATCTCCTACTAGATAAATTCCTAATTCACCTTTTGGGGCTTCCACTCTTACATAAAGCTCTTGCTTTGATAATTCAAAATTGGGTGAAGGTTTTTTACCAAGAAATTTATATTCAAAATCATTCCATTCGGAATTCTTTGCTTTCTTAAAGCGCCGGACTTCTAAATTCTCATAAGGGCCTCCAGGAATTTTCTCTATAGCCTGTTGAATTATTTTGATGGATTCCCTCATTTCACTGATTCGTACTAAATAGCGAGCTAATGAATCCCCCTCTTTTTGCCATTGGGCTTTCCAATCAAATTGGTTGTAAGACTCATAAAGATCTACTTTACGAAGATCCCATTGTATTCCAGAAGCTCGTAACATCGGTCCTGATAAGCCCCAATTTACTGCTTCTTCTCCGCTAATAAAACCTACTCCTTCAACTCGCTCCAAAAAAATGGGATTCTTTGTAATAAGTTGTTGATATTCAACAATTCCGCGTAAAAAATAATCACAGAAATCTAAACATTTATCGATCCATCCATAAGGTAGATCCGCGGCTACTCCTCCGATGCGAAAGTAATTGTGCATCATTCGCATACCTGTAGCAGCTTCAAATAGATCGTATATCAATTCTCTCTCTCTAAAAATATAGAAAAAAGGAGTCTGTGCCCCGAGATCCGCCATAAAAGGACCAAGCCATAACAAGTGAGAAGCTATACGGCTCAATTCTAACATAATTACCCTAATATAGCTGGCTCTTTGGGGTATTTGAATATTCTCTAAGAATTCTGGTGCATTTACCGTTATTGCTTCCGTAAACATAGTAGCTAAATAATCCCACCGTGTTACATAAGGTAAGTATTGTATAATAGTTCGGTTTTCCGCGATTTTTTCCATTCCTCTGTGTAAATAGCCTAATATGGGTTCACAATCAATAACATCTTCACCATCGAGAGTAACGATCAGTCGAAGAACACCATGCATTGATGGGTGTTGAGGGCCCATATTGACTATCATGAGATCTTTTCTTGTAAGCGGTAGACTCATATCCTTTCTTCCTTAATTCATTATTCCATGAAAATGGATTATTCCATGAATTCCTCAAAACGAGGCTCATCAAAATGCAAAATCTAAGACTACTATAAGACTACTAAGAAAATAAGAAAAGACTACTAAGAAAATAAGAAAAAAATTAGAACGATTAAATTACTGCTCCCGAATATTCAACTGACTGATTAATTTCTTATAACGTACTCTATTTTTCTTTGCCAAATAAGCCAGCAAACGTCGACGTTTTCCCAAAAGTATCCGTAGACCTCTTTCCGATGAAAAATCTTTTTTGTGTAATTCCAAATGTGAAGCAAGTCTCCGTATCTTATTGGTGAAACTGAATACTTGAAATTCAACAGAACCCCTGTTTTCTTCTTTTTCTTCTTTAACCATAAATCCCAAAATTTTTCTCCCTCCTTTCTTTTTCATATATTTTTCTGATCAGGAAAAATAAAAAATTATGTCAGTTATTTTGAAGTTATTCTAATCTCGTACACACAAAAATTTGCAACTATTCATCTACTGCTGGAATTTGGATTTATTTTATCGATGCAAATTAGATTTGGATAGAATAGTACATTCTAATATTTTAGATAGAAGATATTTTAGATAGAAGAAATGTTTCTTCTATCTAAAATATTAGAAAGAATTTTGCTGATTTATTTATTGCTATATCCAATTTATGGAATTGATACACCATTTAATTGATATCATTTAGCAAAATGAAACACAGCATATGCATCCATCTTTCGGCTCGAGAATTTCACGGGATAGAGATATGGTATAAGAAAAAGGCTATTAAGTAACTCTAAATGAATTGTGGATACAGATGTATCCTTAACATACTGAAACGATTGCCATTATTCGTATCAAACCAATAGCGATTCATACAAGCTAAATCTTCTAATCAATGGGGGGCCAATAATGAATTTTTTTGCATATGTATTAAGACGCTCGGCCTTATTTCGAAATTGTCCAGAGTTTTATATGTTGTTTTCATTGCAAAAACTTTCCAATTACGAGTACGAGAATTGAAAGACATGAAAATTCTCAATTCTCTATGGCGTCTAGGAGATAGATAGAATATTTTCAGGAACAAGAAAATCATAAGAATCTTTCTCTCTATTCACTACCATTCCGCGTCTTCGACTTCTATTAGTTTCTTTTCTTATTTAATGCAATAGCTATAGTTTGATATAAGAATCCATTTCTCAAAGTAATGGAAACCATTCTCTTATAGGAAATGGTTCGAAAATCCCTATTCCACCTTTTGGGTATCGTGAAAAGTGATACCTGTGAAGATTGTGCATTTCAGTCAAATTAGGATCCGTTTTTTGAGTCCATGATATAACCAAATTGGGTGGATCCTCCACCTGTTTAGCTAAGAAAGAATAGATACAGAGGTGGATAATAGATCGATATGAAGATCATGAGCTGCCCCATAATGAAACCGCCAGTAGTCGCGAATATCTCCTTCTTCCCTAATACAAGATTGGAGAAAGAAGATCTAAAAGGGACCTATGGAGAATGTGGTCATAAATCCATAATAGAGTCCGACCACAA